TAATAGTACTGTTATTATACCTATCAAAGCTATTAGCTTCATTATGTAAGGTATAACTACGAAAAGAGGAAGAAGTCGAGCTACAAGAAAAATTCCCGCTGCTACCATAGTAGCAGCATGTATTAGAGCCGAAATAGGGGTAGGTCCTTCCATCGCATCCGGTAACCACACATGAAGGGGGAATTGCGCCGATTTAGCAATTGCACCGGAAAATAATAGGAAAGCACACAAGGTAACAAATAAAAAATGAACCTCATTATCATTATTATAAATCAAATTATTGAATATTTCAAACAAATCCTGAAATTCGAAACTGCCTGTTATCCAATAAAGACCTAAAATTCCTAATAATAAACCAAAATCTCCTACACGATTAGTTACGAATGCTTTTTGACAAGCATTGGACACAATAGGTCGTGTGGACCAAAAACCTATTAATAGGTAAGAGCACATTCCAACCAATTCCCAAAAAATATAAATTTGTATTAAATTCGAACTAGTAACTAATCCCAACATTGAAGTATTGAAAAAACTTATATAAACAAAAAATCTCAAATAGCCTTGATCATGAGACATATAACTGTCACTATAAACAAGAACCAAAATCCCAACCGTAGTAATTAATATTAACAAAATAGAAGTAAGTGGGTCAATCAAGTGCCCGAACTCTAAGGAAAAATCATTGTTGATGGTCCAAGACCATACATATTGATAAATGGAACTGCTATTTATTTGCTGAATAAACAGATTGGTGGAAAAAACCATAACTATACTTAACAATAAAACACTCGGAAAAGCCCATATACGGCGAAGTTTTTTTGTTGACATCGGAAAAAGCAGGAGTCCCATTCCTATTAACATAGGGACTGTAAGTGTAACGAAAGATATAATCCATAAATATTGATATATATGTTCCATAAAAAAAATCTTATTATTTTTATTTAGTTAATAATAATTAATTCTTTCTTGTTTATGATTCATTGACTCTTATCTCTTTTAAATTTTAAAAGAATCCGTCAGTAAAACAAAAAAAAAATTGATTAAGTTTAACTTATTTTGTAACTGTCTTGACAATTATTTTTTTTAATCACTATAGAAAATAGAGCCTTTGATGCCTTTAATCCAAATCCAATTTTTTTAAATACCTGGTAGATAAAAATGTATAAATTTTGACTGATCGAGTTAGATCATATGCTTGGACTGGATGATGTATCAAAGTATATACATTAAATTAGACAAGATTTTTCAACTTTCAATTTTAAAGAATTTTGAAGTCCGGGACAGAACTCGAAACTTTTTTGTTATATGATATGTCCATAGATCAATACTTAATGGGGTTGCTAAATCTTAACACAAATTTTCTACATAATGAAACCCTAAGGATTAATACAATAAAATAGTTTCAGAAATCCCTTGAATGGGGTGTTGAAATTGGAATAGAAAATTTTATCTTTCTTTTCATTGAAAAAGAAAAATTGAAAAAATTCATTTTTTTCATTAATTTGAATGTTTCTTAAAAAATATTACATTGAATTAACTACTTCAAGATCGACGATTGAATCAAAAGGGGTTATTCTAATTTTGAGCAAGCCGCCATGGTGAAATCGGTAGACACGCTGCTCTTAGGAAGCAGTGCTAGAGCATCTCGGTTCGAGTCCGAGTGGCGGCATAACATTTTTTAATTATCTAATTATTAAAAGGATAGAATAAATCCTATAATGAATTCAATTCCGTATGTATAATTATGAAAAATTTAAGTATCCCCCTTTCTTTTTTTTATGATATTTTTGACTTTAGAACATATATTAACTCATATATCTTTTTCGGTTGTTTCAATTGTAATTATAATTCATTTTCTAACCTTATTAGTCAATGAATTCGTGGGACTCTATGATTCGTCAGAAAAAGGCATGTTAACCACTTTTTTCTGCCTAACAGGATTCTTAATTACTCGTTGGATTTATTCGGGGCATTTACCAATAAGTGATTTATATGAATCATTAATATTTCTTTCATGGATTTTCTCTATTATTCATATGGTTCCATATTTTAAAAAACATAAAAATTATTTAAGCACAATAACTGCACCAGGTACTTTTTTTACCCAAGGCTTTGCTACTTGGGGTCTTTTAACCGACATGCATCAATCTAAAATCTTAGTACCTGCTCTCCAATCCCAGTGGTTAATAATGCATGTAAGTATGATGGTATCGGGCTATGCAGCTCTTTTATGTGGATCATTATTGTCAGCAGCACTTCTAGTAATTGCATTTCGAAAAGTCATAAGAATTGTTGGTAAAAACAATAATTTATTAAATGATTCATTTCCCGTTGATGAGATCCAATACATGATGAAAAAAAGCAATATTTTAAGAAATACTTTTTTTCCTTCTTCTAGGAATTATTACAGATTTCAATTGATTCAACAATTAGATCATTGGGGTTTTCGTATTCTTAGTATAGGGTTTCTTTTTTTAACCATAGGTATTCTTTCAGGAGCAGTCTGGGCTAATGAAGCATGGGGATCATATTGGAATTGGGACCCAAAAGAAACTTGGGCATTTATTACTTGGACCATATTCACGATTTATTTCCATACTCGAACAAATAAGAATTTGGAAGGTTTAAATTCCGCAATTGTCGCTTCTATCGGTTTTCTTATAATCTGGATATGCTATTTTGGGGTTAATTTATTAGGAATAGGACTACATAGTTATGGTTCATTTACATTAATATCTAATTGAATTGAAGAAAGAGTTTGACAAATATAACCATAGGACAGCTTAACATATATATAAGAAGCTTCAGGTAAATCGTTGAGAACCTTTTGAATCACTCCATTACTTGAGTCAAGTAATGGAGTGATTCAAAAGGTTCTCACAAATACTAAACATATCTGGTTACCATTCCGTTTTTTTTTTTTTCATTGTATAACAATTTAAAATTTTTAACAATCACAGGATTACTTTTTGATTTTTTATTTTATTTATAAGAACTACCTATAAAAAAAATTAGATAAAATAGCTTCGACCTTGTCAACTGATAATGAGAAAATGAAATCCGGATAAATACCAATACTGATTATAGGCAGAAGGATAGCAATCGAAACAAATAATTCCCGTGGTCCAGAATCAAAAAAATAAGAATTTGTGGCATTAAACAGCTTGTATCCATAGAACATTTGGCGTAACATAGATAATAAATAAATAGGAGTCAATATCGTTCCAACTGCCGTTACAAAAGTAATTAGTATTTTTGGCATTATAAAATATTTTTTGGCGGTTATTATTCCAAAAAATACTACTAATTCCGCAAAAAAACCGCTCATGCCCGGTAATGCAAGAGAGGCTAATGATAAGATACTGAACATCATAAAAATTTTTGGCATTAGGGTAGCCATTCCGCCCATTTCGTCAAGATAAACAAGACGTATTCTATCATAACTTGTTCCTGACAAGAAAAAAAGCGCAGCACCAATAAATCCATGAGATATTATTTGCAAAATGGCCCCATTGAGTCCCATATCACTTATAGAGCAAATTCCTATAATTGTGAAACCCATATGAGATACAGAAGAATAGGCTATTCTTTTTTTTAAATTTTTTTGACCAGAAGACGCTGAAGCTGCATAGATTATTTGTATTGCGCCTACTATTATCAACCAAGAAGAAAATATAGAATGGGCGTGGGATAATAATTCCATATTTATTCGAACCAATCCATATGCTCCCATTTTTAATAAGATTCCGGCTAAAAGCATACAAGTACTGTAATGCGCTTCTCCATGGGTGTCTGGTAACCATGTATGTAACGGTATAATCGGTGATTTGACAGCAAAAGCAATAAGAAATCCAATATAGAAGAGTATTTCCAAGGTCACAGGATATGATTGATTAGCTGATGTTTCAAAATTGAATGTTGGTTCATTGGAAGCATATAAAGCGATACCTAAGGCTCCCATTAATAAAAAAACAGAACTTCCTGCAGTATACAAAATAAATTTTGTAGCTGAATACAAACGTTGCTTTCCCCCCCACATGGATAGAAGTAGATAAACAGGAATTAATTCTAACTCCCACATGATGAAAAAAAGTAAAAGATTTTGAGAAGAAAATAATCCTATTTGACCACTATACATTGCTAACACCAAAAAATGGAATAATCGGGAATCTCGAGTAATTGGCCGAGCCGCTAAAGTAGCTAAAGTGGTGATAAATCCTGTCAGTAAAATAGGTCCTAGAGAAAGTCCATCTATTCCTAATCTCCAGTAAAAATCAAAAAAATTAATCCATTTAGAATACTCCGTCAATTGGATTAAGGGGTCGTCCAATTGGAAATAATAAGAGAATGCGTAGGTCATTAAAAGGAGTTCTAGTACACATATAAATATAGTATACCACCGAATTACCTTATTTCCTCTATGAGGGAAAACAAAAATCAAGGAACCCGCGGATATTGGTAAAACTACAAATATTGTTAACCAAGGAAAAGAATTCGTGGTAAAGACAAGATACACTTGGACAAGAAAAACCCGTACTCGAAAACCTAATCTTTTTTTTTTTAGTACGGGTTTTTGTCGGTAAACAAAAAATAAAATGTATTCAAGTGGTTTTTTCTGGAAAGTATCAATAAGCTAGACCCATGCTTCGAGTTGTTTCATGCCATAGATAAACTCGAACACTCAAGAAATCTGTTGGACAAGCGGATTCACATCTCTTACAGCCAACACAGTCTTCCGTTCTTGGAGCAGAAGCAATTTGCTTAGCTTTACACCCGTCCCAAGGTATCATTTCTAATACATCTGTGGGGCAGGCCCGAACACATTGAGTACACCCTATACATGTATCATAGATTTTTACTGAATGTGACATTAGATCTATAATTTTTTTTTTTTGAACGTCATAAATTTTGATCTAGTAAATTTTTTAATGAATCATATATTTAGACACCAGATGAATCAATGATTTATCAGAATTTGTCTATTCAATTTCGGATCGACTCATGAGATAGAACCAAGATACTTTAATTTCTTACGTTTTCGTAAACATTATCAGATACGCTATGTATCATAGATGTCAATTCAAATTAATGAATCTAAATATTTTATATGATTAATACTACTTGTTCAACAAATTCAATTGATTAATACGGATTGATTTTCTGTTACGATAAATTGACGAAACTATAGCCGGCCCAATAGCTGCTTCAGCGGCTGCGATAGATATAACAAAAATTGATAAAATATTTCCTTTTAATTGGCGACTATCAAAAAAATCTGAAAATGTTACGAAATTTATATTGACGGCATTCAGTATAAGTTCAAGACACATAAGGGCTCTAACCATATTTCGACTCGTGATCAATCCATAGATACCGATAGAAAATAAATAGGCACTCAAACCAAGCACATGCTCGAGCATCATCACCCAACTCCTTATCAATTTCGGTTTATTTCAATATGAACAATGAACAACAATTTAACATCAACAGATTGGATTGACTAGAATAAGAATATCACAAGTACAAAACAAAAAAATAGATTGGAATATAGATCGAATAAAAGAATTTATATATGAATAATCTTCAAATAGATGTGATAACGTAGAACAAAGTCTGATTTGATTTGGATTGCAAAATTTAAAGATTTATTACTGACGAGCCATGGCAATCGCACCTATCAAAGCAACTAAAAGAATTATTGAAATGAATTCAAATGGAAGAAAAAAATCTGTTGATAAATGAATTCCAATTTGTTGACCATTACTTACCAAATCTTGCTCTATAATCTGGTTTGCTCTTGTAGTCCAAATAATCCCATACCATGTTGTATCTGGAATAATAGTAATTAGTAAAACAAAAAGACTTGTACAAACTAGGGAAGTAAGACCGTTCCCAACAGTCCAAAGATTCCAATCTTTGTAATATTCTGAACCATTCATGAACATCACAGCAAATAAAATTAAAACATTTATAGCTCCCACATAAATAAGGAGCTGCGCCGCAGCTACAAAATGAGAGTTTGATAAAATATAGAATAAGGATATACAAACAAGAACCAATCCCAACGAAAAGGCAGAATAAATTGGGTTGGTCAGTAATACCACTCCTAGACTTCCTAATATAAGACCTAATCCTAGAAAGACTAAAAGAAAATCATGTATTGGTCCAGGTAAATTCATTGTACGTAAAATAAAAGATAAAAAAATCAAATTCTTTTTTTCATGACTTTATTGACCCGAACAGGAAAAACTTATTAGGAATGGGTTCCTAATTGCTAATTGAATTAAATACTAAAAGGTTTAAATTACTGTAGGTACCGCTATTGGGCTAATCTCATTCTTTCTCGAAAAAGAAAATTTGACACTTTCATTTTTATTTCTATTTCGAAATAATTATGGGTAGAATTATGACTATATTAATAGATTTTCAATCCAAATTAAACTGCGCTGAAATTCTTATCAATCAATTAAATACAATCACTAGTTGGGATTTGTAGCTTTTGTAGTTATTGACCAAACAAAATGAAAAAAAAACATTTCAGACTTTTAGATCAAACCTAGATCTTTGTTTAGTGATTAAAAATGACTCTTCAATCAATCTTTAATCAAAGGAGGTTTACCCATTTTGATTAAAGATTGAGGTGAATTCAAAATTGTTCGAATTGTATAATCGTCAATTACTGACATTGGTAAACGACCTAAAGCAATTTGGTTATAATTCAATTCGTGACGATTATAGGTAGAAAGTTCATATTCTTCAGTCATTGATAAACAATTAGTTGGACAATACTCAACGCAGTTGCCACAAAATATACAGATTCCGAAATCAATACTGTAATTAAGCAACCGTTTCTTTCGAATATTAGTTTCCAATTCCCAATCAACAACAGGTAAATCTATAGGACATACACGAACACATACTTCACAAGCAATGCATTTATCAAATTCAAAATGGATTCGACCGCGGAAACGCTCCGATGTGATTAATTTTTCATAAGGATATTGAATAGTTACAGGTAAACGATTTGCGTGGGATAAGGTAGTCATGAAACTTTGACCAATGTACCTTGCAGCCCTTATGGTTTGTTGACCATAATTCATGAACCCAGTTACCATGGGGAACATATCGTGAATCTCTATGAATAATTTTATATTTGTTTCTTTATCTTGTTTGAGACAAACTATAGAAAAGTCTTACTTTATAGTGAAAAGAGTTGGGAAGAGGTTGTTAATAATAGATTGCCGAGAGAAATAGGTAAAAGAAATTTCCATCCAAGATTTAATAGTTGGTCCATTCTTAGTCTAGGTAAAGTCCATCTTGTTGTGATGGGAATGAACAAGAACAAATAAGTTTTAACCAATGTAATAAGGATACCCATTGTTGTTCCAAAGACTCTACCTACTTTATTTATTTCAAAATAAAAAAACTTCGGAACGGATATGTACGAAATAGAGATATTCCAACCGCCCAAGTAAAGAACTGTTACAAATAATGAAGAGACTAATAAGTTTAGATAGGAAGCAACATAAAATAAACCAAATTTGATACCCGAATATTCGGTTTGATAACCTGCTACTAGTTCTTCTTCTGCTTCTGGTAAATCAAAAGGTAATCTCTCACATTCTGCTAGCGAAGAAATTAAAAAAATGATAAATCCTATAGGTTGACGCCACAAATTCCATCCCAAAAAACCATATTTTGATTGTGCCTCAACTATATCAACTGTACTCGAACTGTTAGATAATCATAGTCGGTGATGACATCGCCGTTCCCATCGCTATTACAGAACCATACATGAGATTTTCACCTCATATGGCTCCTCGAAGGCCATAAATAAATCTAAGGGCCAGATCGTATTTTTTATCTCGATATATTTGTAGGATAGATAGGATCAAAATCTATCAGATGCCCCCAATTCCCAAATTTGACCAATGTAATTCTGTCTGTTATAATACTAAAATAAAGTACTTCTGAATTGATCTCATCTTTTAAGAATTTCAATTTTTCTTTCTTGAGCGATAACTTTAATCTTTTAATAAAATACTCCTTTTTAATAAAATACTCCTTGTAGAAATACCAATAAATATTTCAACCTATCCTTTTCGATTACGAAAAAGAATTAGACATTCCATTAGTTCATGAATTATGACACGAATTCGATTTCTATGAATATCGATATAGGAAAGAAAAAAAAGGATCTTTTTTTTTTTCTATTGTAATTCTATTATTTTTTTGTTCCTATTCTTCCTTCTGAAAAAAAAAAAGGAAAGGATTATTTCGTTCCTGATAGTCATTTGTTTAATTGGTGGGTAGGAGCGTACTCTGGATCGGAATCATGGGGAGTACTGCCTGATCATTTCTACTAATTTAAAGCCCCAATTAATATTCTTTTATTTTGGATAATTTTATTACTAATCTTTTATGTATCTTGGTGTTCCTAACCATCCACTCATCTTTATTTTTACTCAACTGCTCGTTAGCATTACGGTAATATATATAAATGATAGTAAAAACTCAATAAGGTTGATTCTTTGAGCCCGCTTTCAAGCCAGGATGACTAATCAACCAATTTTGGGACAAATAATCTTATCTTCTTATGTTTATTTCTGCTTTACTGTTGTACATAAGAAATGAGTCTCCATTTTTTTTTACTGCAAATTTATAAGCTGTTTTATTTCACCCATATAACTATCTAATTTAGTTCATCAATCCAAATGATGAATAATAAAATGAAGATATATATTCAATTAATTTCACCTTCTTCCTAATAAAGAAAAAGGGAATAGGGAAAAATTTATGTTTTAACGAATCGCACGTAGAGATATGGATAATACACAGAGAGTTAATGGTATTTCATAACTAATCGATTGAGCGGCAGCTCGTAGACCACCTAAAAAGGAATATTTATTATTTGATCCATATCCTGATATAAAAAGTCCAACGGGAGCAATGCTTGAAATGGCAATCCATAAAAAGACGCCAATATTTAGATCCGCTAAAACAAAATGATAGCCAAAAGGAATTACTGAATAACTTAATAGAGTTGATATGGCTGCTATGGATGGTCCGATACTGAATAAACGAGTATCTCCTCTAGATGGAAAAAGATTTTCTTTGAAAAGTAGTTTTGTCCCATCCGCTAGAGCTTGAAGAACTCCAAAAGGACCGGCATATTCAGGTCCAATACGTTGTTGTATCCCTGCAGATATTTCTCTTTCTAACCACACAATTACTAGTATGCCTATCGTGATTCCCAATACAAGAGTAAAAATAGGGACAAGCATCCACATAATTCCATAGACCTCGTTTAAGGATTTCAATCTGGAAAAAGAATTGATAGCTTGTACTGTTGTTGTATCAATTATCATTTCAACGATCAACTTCCCCCATAATAATATCTATGCTACCTAGTATTGTCATAATATCAGCCAATTTCATTCTTTTAACTAATTGAGGAAGAATTTGCAAATTGATAAAACCCGGCGGGCGAATTTTCCATCTCCAAGGAAAACTGCTCTGATCCCCTATCAGAAAAATTCCCAACTCTCCCTTTGGTGCTTCAACTCTAACATAAAGTTCTTGTTTCGGCAATTCAAAGGTGGGAGAAGTTTTTTTACTAATAAATCGATATTCAAAATCATTCCATTCTCGATTCCTTTCTCTATCAAAACTTCGAGTTTCTAAATTTTCATAAGGCCCCCCCGGAATCCCTTCCAAAGCCTGTTGAATAATTTTTATGGATTCCGTCATTTCACCAATTCGGACTAAATAACGAGCTAATGAATCCCCTTCTTTTTGCCACTGAACTCCCCAATCAAATTCGTCATAACACTCATAATGATCAACTTTACGAAGATCCCATTGTACTCCGGAAGCTCGTAGCATTGGTCCTGATAAACCCCAATTTATTGCTTCCTTTGCACTAACAATACCTATTCCTTCAACTCGTTCTAAAAAAATAGGATTTCGCGTAATAAGTTTTTGATATTCAGCAACTCCTGTTAAAAAATAATCGCAGAAATCCAAACATTTATCTAGCCAGCCATGAGGTAGATCAGCTGCTATTCCTCCGATACGAAAATAATTATGCATCATTCTCATACCAGTGGCAGCTTCGAATAAATTATATATTAACTCTCTTTCTCTAAAAATATAGAAGAAAGGAGTCTGCCCACCAATATCTGCCATAAAAGGGCCAAGCCATAACAGATGAGAAGCTATACGACTCAACTCCAACATAATTACTCTGATATAGCTAGCTCTTTTAGGTACTTGAATATTTCCCAACTGTTCCGGTCCATTTATTGTTATTGCTTCTGTAAACATAGTAGCTAAATAATCCCAACGTGTTACATAAGGCAAATATTGTATAATTGTTCGGTTTTCCGCAATTTTTTCCATCCCTCTGTGTAAATAACCTAATATTGGTTCACAGTCAATAACATCTTCACCGTCTAGACTAAGGATGAGTCGAAGAACGCCATGCATTGATGGGTGGTGGGGACCCATATTGACTATCATAAAGTCCTTTCTTGTAGCTGGTACATTCATAGGGGGTTCCTCGATTCATTTTTGCATGAATTACTGAAAACGAAAAGAAGTTCATCAAAATTTAAGTTCAAGATCTAATAAATCAAATAATAAAAAAAAGACTCTTCAAATTTCAAATTAACGAGTTTTTGATTCCCAAGTGTTCAATTGGCTAATTAATTCTTTATAACGTACTCCATTTTTCTTTGCCAAATAAGACAGTAGTCGTTGGCGTTTTCCTAGAATTTTCCGTAAACCTCTTTGAGATAAATAGTCTTTTCTATGCAATTCCAAATGTGAAGTAAGTCTTCGTATCTTATTAGTAAAACTTACTATTTGAAATTCAACGGATCCCTTGTTTTCTTTTTTGTCTTCTTGTGAAATAATTGAAATGAATGCATTTTTTACCATAAAATGAAATACCCCTCCTTCCGCCTTTTTAAGATAGGTTTATTGATCAGTAATAATAAATAATGGAATATTAAATAAGAATGTGAGTTCGTTTGAATTTGGTATACACAATAATCTTCAATTCGTTAGGAATTCCTAATTTTGTCAAATAAAATTTATTATTAATTAATCCAATTTTTTTTTATTCGGCTAGAAATACAAAAGGATGATATATTTCTTCCTTTACAAAAGAAAAAAAATTTTATCTATATTTAAAAATCTAAAACGAAAAATTCTCTTGATTCATTTCTAGATCGAATTGATACATGATTGAATTCCATATATCAGAATGGAATATGGGATGGAAAACAATGTATATGGACATCTCCTTGTTTTGACTTGTTTTGACTTGTTTTCATTTATTTCATATACTAGATTAGATATGCTATGGGATATATATGACAAATGCACCCTTACCGAATTTTTAATCGTGGACATATATGTATCCTTACCATACTAAACCGACTGGCATTATTGGTATCAAACCAATATCGATTTATACAAGCTAAATCTTCTAATCGATAATTGGGCCAAAGAAAAATTTTGAATTTAATTAGTTTATTTTTATCTCTATTAAAACCTTTGCTTTTATCTATAATGTGAGCGCAGTTTTTTATGTTATTATTATTGAAAATTTCTGTATTTATATCATTTCCATTTTTTGAATTGAAAGAAATTAGAATTTTCAATTCTCTACGATGTTTAGAGGATAAAAGATTTTCGGGAACAAGTAAATCATAATTATTTTTGTCTTTATTTCTAGTTAAACTTTGATCTATTACAATAGATTCAGTAAAATTATTTTTATCAATATAGGTTTTTTCTCTGTACCTTTGATTAATTTGTTGTTTTCTCTTATGAACCAATAAACTATTTATGGTTTGATACATAATCAATTTTCCATCATTTTTTACTGACAGACGAGTTGATTCGATAATAAATATTCCCTTTTTCATCAATTCTGTAAGAGTTAAATCTTTCTGAATCATCAGAATATCTAGACTCAGTTCTCCCCTTTGAATAGAGGATAGAATAATTTCTCGTGGATTTGTCAGTCTAAGCAGGAGACAATATACTTTGATATTATTGATTATTTTTTGATTTAAAGAATCATTCCATTTTAATTGAAAGTATAAATACCTTTTTAGCAAGAAATCAAGTTCTGCTTCCGTATTACTTTTGTATTGCTTTTTCTTTCTATGCTTTTTCTTGTCTGATCTTGTATAATCTTCTTCAACATTTTTTTCTCGGTTTGCGAGAACTGATTCAAGATTCACTTGATTCTCAGACTCTTTTTCTTCGTGATTTTGATTCTTTAATTTAATAGATTTTGTTTCATTCGATGATATAGATATAAAAGGATTATTATTTTTCTTTCTGTTGATTTTTTTATTTTCACTAACATTTTTATTTCCATTAAAATTTAAAAGAAGTAATTTGATTGGTATCACCCATGATTTTATCTTATATGCGTTGTAAAGTATCACAAATTTTGGAAAGAACGAAAATTCTAAATTTGATATGGGACGATCTAGTATTTCTTCATTCATTCCCATCCAATCAAAAAGGTTTTTTTTTTGTTTGTTTCCGGTATCGATCCAAGATTTAATATCGACTTTCTTTCTAAGACAAAAATGGAGAATTCTCCAATCCAAATATTTTCTATGCGGGCTTTTTTCCGTATCGATAATATCATCTTCTTCTAGATGTTTATTGACGGGGATACTTCCCAGCATATCAAATAATTTGCTTTTATCTATTTTGTAATTATAAAAAATCTTTTGCTTATTATTTAATTGGAATGATAATTCATAAATAGATGAGTCTTTCTTATCTTCATAATTAATGGATTTATATAATAAAATATTATATTTATAGTATTTTTTAAAATTATCTTTTTGATTCGATAATGAATCTACTTCAAAATTATTTTGTTTTTCGTAATGAATTAATTGGTCTTTTTCATATAAATTCCATTTATTTAAATCTTTATTTTGAATCATACGTCGTTGATTCATTCTATTTCGCCATTTTTGCGATATTAATCTAGACCATCTGATCTGAGATAAATCGTATTTATATTGATAATTACTTCTTACCCAGTTTTTCCATTCATTCATTACAGAATTTCTAAAGTTTGCATCTTTTAATTTGAACTGAAACCGTCCTTGGACTTCAAAATAATCTTTTATTTCATTCTTAAGAAAAAGAGATGCTCCGTGATATTGAAAGACAGATCTTAACTTATATAGGTTAATAACTTGGACTTGTGATAATTTGTAAAATACATATGCTTGTGACAAGGAGGTTACGTTATAAAAAATCTGTGAATTCTTATTAATATTACTAGAATTAAGTTCCTTTTTTATAATCGAGATAAAGTCAATTAGTGTGTTTTGATTTGTTTCATCAATTCTTTTGTGATTTTCTTTTTTAGTATACATATAAATGTATTTATTAATCATTTTTCTTGGTGATTCAAGAAAAAACTGTACATTGGTCTTCGGAATATTAATGATAGCTAGAAGGATATCTATATATATCTTTTCAATCAAAATTTTTATAGAAAAATATGATTTATGGACTAATTGAGCATTGTTTCTTTTTAATATCTGTAAAATGTTTTTTGATGATTTTAATTTTAATCTTTTAGCATTAGAACTTAGTTTGTTAGGACTAATATTTCTTTCTGAGGTTAAAAATCGTTTTTTCTTTTCTTTTGTAATTTTTTCTATTTGATTTCTTATTGTTTTTGTTCTGACATTCAGATCTTTCATTTTTTTTTCTGTCAGTGAATAGTTTATCCAATCCATAGATCGAATTGAAGTGGAAAATTTATGAATAGTCCGATTATTGATTGGTGAATCTTTTTCGTTTTTAGTTTCATTTAATTCATATACTTCTCTAAATCCAAATAATAGAATTGGATTTCTTTTTGATTTTGAAAATTTATTTCTTATTCCTTTTAGAAATAGAATGCCTTCGCTGAACCAGTTTTTTGTTTCTTTTGGTAAATGTAGAAATAGTTTTATTTTTTCTTTAAAAATTCTTAAAGTTAGAAAACCATTTTTTTTCAACTTTCTCATTTTTTTTTTTAGTTTTTTTAAGATGGGTTCAAAAAGTGAAAGCCCTTTTCGGGGAGGACCAAAAGGAAGTTCCGCTTCCATTCCCAAAACTGTTAAAAAACTAAAATCGTTTTTTTGTCTTTTCTTTTTTATTGGATCTTTATAAGGGAATTTGAACTTATATCTGTGCCAAGGTTGTAGTTGAAAAGGAAATAGGATCTTTATTTGAATACCGTCTGTTAACCAGTTTTTCGGAAATTCTGTTTCTGATAATGGAACTCCATTATAGGTGCATTTAACATGCATTTCTCTATTCCAATCTTTTAAATCCTCGGACCATTCAGGAATTTGAAATAATAGCATACGAATGCTATTTTTAGCTATTATTAATGAAGGTAATAGAATATATTTTCGAAGAATCGATTGAATTATTAAAGCACAACCTCTTATTACTTGAGCAAAAAGAATGCTATCCCAGGTTTCGGCTATTTCTATCCGGACTTTTTCCTTTCTTTTGTCTTCTTCTCGTTTGTTTTTGTCCTCTTCTTTTTCTTTTTTATCACTTTCTTTTGTTTTTTCTTCTGTATCTGTATAAGTAGAATCTGAAATTGTGAATTCCGCGTTTTTACACATCAAATTTATAAACATTATTTTCATCAGCTCAGAAGTATCAAAAGCAAAAAAAAGAAATTTGTCTATTCTGTCCAAAAAAAGGGGAGAATGTAAATTTGCTTGAAACAGTTTCCAAATAGCTATTTTGCGCCTTTGCGTTCGCATAGAGCCTTTTATTATATCTCGACGAAAGTCCGATTGTTGTGAATAGCGTATCAAAGCCACTTCGCCTGTTTTATCAAAATTAGTTGTATCTTTTGTTTTTGAATTGTGATAAGTATCAGGATCAGGATTTTCTTGATTATCAGTAAAAATAACTACACGTTTGGCTTTTCGTGAACGA